CTTCAATTTTTGGAAATTTATGAAATTCTTCCGTCAAGCCCTGATTAATGAATCTATAAAATCCCTCAAATTGAATCTGACTAAATGCAGGTATTGTGTACATTCCCTCATTTCCATTCCGGAGCATCTTAATCTTAAGTTTCCTGTTTATCGAAAAAATCCCATTATTGACTCACTATTCATCGAACTATACGGATCGATCTAGCAATGATGGAATGTATATTCTGTTTACTGAATCACATGAAATTTCAGCCAACTCCATATATGTAATGTATTTTATACGTATGAACGGAAACGAGACGGAGGAATGAAGAGCATTTTCGACGCAAGTTCGAATTTGCGACAAGTACAAATGAAAATGAATTGATAAAACATTCCTGGAAAAAAATTCTATCACTTCCACTTATGGAGTCTTGTATAGACTATAAAAATTGATCCAATTTCTACCTATTATTATGATATTACGATCAGATTGGGTACCAAAAAAATAAATGGATTCAGGATGAAATCTGCTCTTTATGAATGAGATAAAGACAGAATAATCAGGAGCAGTATAGAATTTCCTTTTTTTAGCACACTTTAATGTTCAAAAAAGAATTCGCGGATTTTTTTTGGTAGTAGAATTTATAGATAGAATACGATTGAATTGCGTAATAGTAATAGGAGTAGTATTTATTAAGTACATGCCGATATACCTACCCGCATATCGCATCTTTTATCGTAATTTTACTTGTGGCAACAGAAGTCAGGTCGCACTATATCATAATTCCCATTTTCTATTCAAAATATTCAATGAAAAATTTAAGCACGATAATTCTCTATAGGGATATGTACATAAGAGAAAGACCCAATTCGGTATCTGTGTAACAATTTCTGTTCTGGGGTTTACATATACACATATATTTTGTTATAATTGAAATTGAAAAGGATTGATTATTGAAAATAATTGATACTGATTAGTCGTAAATCAATTTGATTTTGTTATACCATTAAAAAAACACAATTTGAGATACAAATTTAAGAACCGTTCACTAATTCTAAAGTAAAAATAGTTAATGGTTCCAATTTGCCCTGAATTTTTGGTCTGTGACCGGAAATCTATTTTTTCTCTTTTCAATAGAAGGGGAAGGGAAGTTTTTAAGCAGTGTGTCTTTTGAGATACAATCAATCGAAGAGAATAATCTAAACTAGATCCAATAAAAAATAGGGATTAATTTTTGAAAAGGGATAAGTACAATGGGATTCAAGATCAAAAAAAATTAGTAATAGAATATGGATGGATAAAAATATTATCCATTTTTTTTGGATCGGATTTGGCGGCATGGCCAAGTGGTAAGGCGGGGGACTGCAAATCCTTTATCCCCAGTTCAAATCCGGGTGTCGCCTGATCAACAAAAGACTTGAAATTTCTTATTCTGCTGATCTAACTCGACAAATTCTTTGCCCGTGTAGGGAATTACAAAAAAAAGAATGTATGTAATAATGGTGGTGGTGTCTTACCATTCCATTCTTTCACAGAAAGAAAGACGTAAGCCTTAGATCAAATAAAATAGAGATATCTGATAGATGGTTATCTATCTTGATGGTATATTTTGACGTCTTTTGCTTATGAAAGAAAGGTAACAAACAATAGGTCTTACTATTTCTACATGTTCCATTAGGAGCATTCCTTTGCTATTTCCAAATAAAAGGTGTGTGTATCATATTTGTGCTTAATGCTTCCCGATTCTACCAGAAATTTTATAATATAGGAACTTGTTACGAGTAGATTCATTGGATTAGTTCATCAATAGCCTTAAGTCAGAATCTTATTTTCTTTTGACTCTGCACCATTGATTCCACTATGATTATTGATCAATAATCAATAATGAAATAATTCCTTCATAGAGATAGGAGACATAATTCACATGGATATAGTAAGTCTCACCTGGGCTGCTTTAATGGTCGTCTTTACATTTTCCCTCTCACTCGTAGTATGGGGAAGAAGTGGACTCTAGGGGTACTACTAATTGAATAATCGATTGAGTGATCGAATTGTATCAATCGTTTAATTGATCGTTTTGCGAAACTAAAAAAAAAAAGATTCGTTTTCTTTTATTTTTATTTTATATAGTTAATATATGCCCATACCCATACTATTTTTCCTCCATTGATTTTTCGATGGATCTCGGGACTTATACTTATATATTTATTATATATAAATAAATAATTATATATAAATAAATATATATTATATATAAATCTATATATTAATATAAATTTATATATTAAGTATTAAGTTATAAGAAGCCTAGGAATTAAAAGAGTTGGCCTTGGATTATTTTGGAAACCCATACAAGTAGATGTAGCGAAAAAAAAAAGAAATAGAATTAGACTGCTATTTCGATGTATATGTATTAGATGTACATCTAATACATGTACATATTGTAAATTGATCTATATCTATATAAAACCATATCTGTATACAACTTTATATGATAAAATTTATATGATCATACTATTTAATGATCATACTATTTATATGATAATAAAATTTATATGATAAAAATATACAATACTATCTAGTGCGGTAGAAAGAACTATATATAATATAGTTCTTTCTACCACACTATCTCAGATACTTATGATTCCAGCCAAATCATTTCATTTAAAACTTGGAGTTTTAATCCCTTTCTTTTATTTCTTCAATCATTGATAAGAACTAATAATCCAACCAAGTTTCAGTTAAATTAATCATTTTGACTGACTGTTTTTACGTAGATGATAAGTAAAAAAGCAGTAGGAACTAGAATGAACAGTGCAGTAGCAATAAATGCGAGAATATTGACTTCCATAATCTCATTGTTTTTTTTACTTCGCAATAACTCGGGATCTAATCCCATAGAGATAAGAAATTTTACTCCTGTCAATTCAACGGGATGAATTGAATTCTGATGATACTGAATCGGATCAATATTATGAATAACAATATCTGATCTATCAAATCGATTCATCGTCGAGAATTGAATAGTATAACATAAGAAAATCTTTTATTTTATCCATACTAAATCCGAAATGGGATTCTTTATTGGATCAGGAATTCCATTGAATTTTTCATCCTTTTTTCCACTTTTTTTCTTTTCCATAACCTAATGTCTTTGTCTTCCTTATACAACTCTCTTTCCTTATACTTATACATACAATTATGAGATATTATATGACCGGTATTCTATGGGTCACACAGATCCAAACAGTAGAAGTGAGATGGAAAAAAGGACGGGTGTTAAGTGGAAAAGATCTAATATTCCAACAAATTTACTAAAAAGGGGCGTTGCTTGGTCTTTTATTTTATTAGTATAGTATCTCTTCTTCTTTCTTGGATTGAGACTAGAACGCATACATCAAAAATTCAGTGTGCAATTTGCATGAGAATAGATAGATTGTTTCCAATTAGTAATTGAGGATACACAAACAAAGTTGAGGTAATTATGTTAAGTTCATTGTGTATCGTACAATAAACGAATACAATTTGTGTATGTACTCCCGGTAAAAATAGGGGAACTCTATTCCATTTCATCGTTCAAGAACAATTGAAAAAGAAAGTCAGACGAGTATGGTATCTATTAAAATACTGAATATAGTAATGCCACCGATTGTACCAACTTACATATGTCTCCCCTTATCAATCGGTATTAGTGAAAGAAATTTAAATTCCCGTACTTGTCTGATAATAAATGCGAAACGAAAAACAAAAGAAATAAGGATCCCCGCTGGGGATTAGATCTTGTTACCTGTCCCCCCTTTCACAGAAAATGGAGAGATGAATTGATAAATTCATCGGATCCTAGTTCGGGACTGACGGGGCTCGAACCCGCAGCTTCCGCCTTGACAGGGCGGTGCTCTGACCGATTGAACTACAATCCCAGCAAGGTGTATGGCATACATATTCTTACTAGTTTTATAAGAACATTCTATTCGTTGTGTTGTAACAGAAACACGAATGATATACTGAATATCCACATGGATATGGAATATAGTGAGAGCGACACGGATTACTAGTAACGAGTGGTTATTTTATTGCCAAAAAAATGGAGAATCAATTTTTCAATGAGAAAAAGAACTATTTTTTTTTATGATACTTAATTAAGATTAAGTATCATTAATCTGGATCGTTAGAAAAATCAGAACGAATGAGAAAAACATGGATAGAGAAAAAATTGACTCTTTATTTTCATTTCTACGGATCAGGCATTTCTGTTTCTGGAGGACAAATTGGTTATTTTATATTCATGGAGCAACGAATTATTGGGCCGAGCTGGATTTGAACCAGCGTAGACATATCGTCAACGAATTTACAGTCCGTCCCCATTAACCGCTCGGGCATCGACCCAGGAAGAATTAATTCTAGATTTATTGATAATCTACGATCAACTTCCTCCCTACCCCCAGGGGAAGTCGAATCCCCGCTGCCTCCTTGAAAGAGAGATGTCCTGAACCACTAGACGATAGGGGCATATACACCCGACCGTCATCATACTATGATAATCATCATCATAGTATGATAATACTATGAACAGTTTTTGGAATTGTCAATAGAATCTAATGGTATGACTAGATCCGAAGAGTCTTTCCTACTTTTATGTTATGATTCCATAGAGTTTTTTTATTTGATGGTTCTTGTATGAACCCCTATGCATATATGTAATGTACATATATACATATATGCAGACATATATGCATATGCAGACATATATGCATTAGACTCATAATGGAAAATTCATGAATTGAATAAAAGGGGCCCTTTTAACTCAGCGGTAGAGTAACGCCATGGTAAGGCGTAAGTCATCGGTTCAAATCCGATAAAGGGCTTTTTCCACTAAACTCAAGATTTAGTCTTCGTTTTTCAGCGGAGAACAGAGATATTTTTTTTTCTAAAAAAAGAAAAAGGTAACCACCATTATATTATAATGAGTTCTGATTATTATGAGTTATAGTTAGAAAGTTGAACATTTATTCATTAT